AGGCCATGAACTAGATCAAAATCATTCTCAACGAGTCTACCATAAGCGATCCTATTGTTTTCCTCTGGTTCGGGTGGAGACCAAAGATCTTGAGCGACCGATCCGGCAGAACAATTCAAAAGATAAAGAAGTATCGTTAATTTCTTCGTGCTCATTCCAAGTTCGACGTACGAGCTGTACAAATAAAAATCCCCTTCGTTACAGAATGTCTTCTGCAAATAGATAGATATCGGATCTATGGGGCAATTATTTAGAAGTAAATTTTGTGCGACAGCCCTTCCTATCTGATAGAAAAGGAGCCGAGAATTCTGAACCGGTATTACATGGGCTCGCAAATCCCAAGTTTGTCTATGACGAGCGAATCTAATTGTATTTTCGTCTATAATTGATTTCCCATGTGAAATACTAATCGATAGGGCCTCATTGGTAAGTGCTATAAGATCTTGTGCATTGGAACCCATGGTTATGGCCGCGAATCCATTAGCCTGGAACGCTTTTTTTTCCAAGCGAAATCCCCTAGTATATGAAAGAGTGAAAAAGTGCTTTCGTTGTTGTGGAATAAGAGGCCTTCGTACCTTAATGCACGTATCTAATCTATGCGGAGCTATTAGAGAGGGATCCACGAATTGGGGAAAATGGGTCGAAGCAATAACAAGACTATTTCCAGTGGAAGATCTTTCACAATCCCAGGAGAGAAGGTTCACTAATAGCTCGAGGGAGAAGGAACCCGAATCCCTAAAATGCAGCTCATGAATGTTTGGAATCCATATTATGCAAGGAGAGATTGCTTTTGTTAATTCGATTTGAAGGCTGATATAAAATTGGGCTACGCGCCACACCGTGTCCATCTCCTCAGTTAGCGCATCCATCCTAGTTAGCTGTTCCAGCTCCATATTAATCTTATCGTCATGAGCATCTCTCTCCTCAAAACTATAGATACTAGGATCAAAATCAATATCCATATCGTCAAAAACATGAATATCTTGATTAATAGCCTCAATAGGGTCACGAGCATCAATAAAAATCTCGATCTCATCATCACTGGCATCACTGTCATCATCATCATCAGCAAAACGAAAAACTGTATCCCGGAACTTGTCCAGAAATATCGTAATGAAAGGAAGATAGGAGTTTTTCGTTAGGTATTTGACCAAATAGGATTGTTCAATTCCTATAGAACCTATCACTAAAATACCCCGAGAGGGGGTTACAGCTAAGCGGAGCGAAAAGGGTTGTAGATCAGATGGGACATGAACACTATTAGCCCCAGACGGGGTTTGTGCATAAGTGATTGTCTGATAATGAGCAAGGAATAGCCGTCTTTCTGCTAAAGAGGATGTATCGAACTCATAATTTAGTAGATCCTTGTTATGAAGGTCAATTAAGTTTCCTAAGTAAATTTCTCCCGGTTGTTCCATCAGTGGAGAATCAAAGTCATTCTTTGAGAAATGATCACTCTGAGTCAGACTCCATAAAATTCGATCAATCCTTTTTTCTGGCGTTAAGGTGGAGAACTGAATCAAGACTTCTCTTTCTTCATCCTCAACCCAATCACTGTTTGCGGCCCAGTCTTCTATCGTTTCATCAATCCAATACCCGCTCCTTTTTCTTAGCACTGAATAGATCTCTTTACTTGTATGACTTAGATATCTCGTATTTATCAAAAAAGCGAGTGGATCGAAGGGCATACTTATGAGATCGATGATCTCGACGAGCTTTTTCTTCCAATTTTTCTTCTTATTAAAGCGTATTCCATCAGCATTACGCAAGAACAGCTTTTGCAGAGCACCTAGAAAGAGATTAGTTAACCTGAACAACCCGAAAGAATTCGATTCAGATAGAGGATACCTATCCAGAAGTTTTCCCACCTCAATCTCAAGCATAGATGATTCCATTATCAAAGATTTGACCGTTTTGAACTCTGTCTGTAACTCACTAGCGATCGAGAAAACAACGTAAAGATGTACCACAACGAGACTTCCAGCCACAAGAAGAAGGAAAAAGATTGCAGAGAGGAACTCCCGAAGATTTTCCGATCTCAGCTGTGTCGATCTCAATGGTAGCTTCTTTTTTGGAGGAATCAGGCCATAGGACAGAACAAACTTATGAAAACACTTCCTCTGAATCGTACTTATCTTCCTCTGAATCTTACTTATCTTCCTCTGAATCTTCCTTATCAGAGTATATTGCCTCTTCCATTTTGTAAGACAAAATGGAATCTGTTTAATTCGCCCTTTTGTAACTGCTACCTCACTAATATCACTAATAATATCAATCAAAATGGATACACTATCCATAAAAATGGATACAAACTTGTTTTTGCTCTTTAGTCTCCACAATAGGTCTGAACAAATTTGTAAAAATAGAGGCTTTAGATATCTGTACCCTTGGGAAGTAAAGGCCCATGGCAGATATGTTTGGAAGAGATTCCATTTTGAGCGAGTTGAAAAAGCACTATATCGTTGAAAGGTTCTATCCATCCGCTTTTGCTGAGCGCATT